CCTTTTGTCGAGCAAAATTTTCATCAAAAAAAGCATGCATGGGTTCCGAACTTTTGCTATATATTGAATAACCACTTGTGCCTCTCAAATAACGAAGGACCCACTTGGCGGCCTCCCAATGAGCTTTACCCGGATTCGCCATAAACCGACTTAGAACACCAACCGAATAAGCAATATCCGGTCTAGTACATACCATGGCAAAGATCAAGCTTCCCACAAGGCTCGCATAAGGAACTCGATCCATCATCTAATTTTCCTCTTCCTACTTTGGGATTGTTCGGAAGACAACAACAAGTGAGGTGCGAATGGTGTTTTCACCGGCTTTGCCTTGCTCATGCCAAACAACTCAAGCAACTTCTCCACAAACCTCCTTTGTGAAAGTCCCACTTTTCCTATCCCTTTGAATCTTCATTCCAAGGATTTTACTTGCCGGTCCAAATCTTGTACATAATCTCTCTCTCTTGAGTGGAATTTCCATTTATTCCTGAATATCAGAAAAGTCCATTTTCTTAAAGTCTCTTTGCTTCATTCCTAGCAAGCACCGTTCCAAGTTCTTCTTTTATTTATTTTGCTACCAGTTCACTAGGGATAGTTATCTATTCAATCTGTTTGTCTTTCAAGGAGGTTTCTTTTTATTTTTCTTGGTGACTTAGTTGACTGCCTTACTTGCTTGGCTATCAGCTTCCATACCTGCTAACGAAGGAGCTATCTCACTACGTTGACTATTACAGGCCTTCCACAGTTCGCTAGGTCTAGTTCAGCTTTAAGTGTCTAGCCCAGTCGAATATCAATAGGTGCAATAACTAGCATCGTAGATAAAGGAAGAGTCTCTCTCTTGGTTTTGGGGCAGAGGTATGGCTCTTAGCAAGCACTTTTAGCCCTGCTGCTCTAGCAATATGCTCCAGCTGCTGCTGATACTATTGGTGGTGCGTATGGTACTTCAATTCAAAAGGATCTGGTACTGGATACACTACTTGATGTGGGTATGAATAAGCAAGAACTTGAAAATAAAAGTTCTACAACCCTAGTTTATGCCGCCTATGCTACTGTCTCTGCCTTTGCTTATAGGTATGATTATAGGCACTTAATATGCTACAGTACTGGTTATGCTTAACTTAAAAAGTACCCGTCTTAGCTACTAATGCTACTGGTCTTTCGACTGGATCTACCCTTGCTTCCTATGCTGCTACTGATACTGATAGTTATGCTGGTGGGTTGACTGGTCTTGTTACTGGTGCTGGCTATGCCACTACTGTAACCTCTGTCTATGGTGGCTGTGCCCCTGCCCTTAATGCCTTTGCTTCAGCTGATGGTACTGGTGGGGGATTCAATAGTTTGTTTGGCAAGGCACAAGCTTGATTTATGTATATAGATGCGCGGCGCAGCAGGCAATGACGAAACCCCCTTTATAGGGACTGAAAAAACTCCAACTCGGTCTTGAACTGACACAGGAATTGGATTGACTACGGGATCTGCTTACTCCCCAGCACCCAGATTCGCTGTATTGACTAGGTCAACCAGATATGGAACTTCGAGCAAGTACTAGGTAAACTCTGGCACGAGAAGAAGTTTTTCTGGGCGAGAGAGGGCAGTTCGGACGTGATCGAGCTGTCCCTGCCTCCTGCTTTGGCAGAGATGAGTGGGAGGAGTGTGGAGTCAGAATCGATGATCGAAAGAGTTGTGTTAAGCAAATGGCCCGCGGTTGACTAGTCTGATTTACAGATCCTTCTATTCTAAACCTCACCTCAACCTGCTTTTTTTTTTTTTAGACTTGGATCTAGGGGCCCAACCCCATATTCCTGCTCGAAGAGATGGTCATCTGTGCTCCACAGCTACTGGTGTCATCACCCTCATGAGAGGGGGAACCAACCAAGATGTATGTCGTCCAACCCAACCTCAGACTCTTTCTTCCCGACCTCCTCTCTGGCCGCAGTTATTTAGGTGGTATCCCGAGATTGAAGAGATCGACTCCCTCCCCGGAACACACGAAAGAAAGATATGAACTAGGTAAATAGAAATGGAAAAGAGATGTTTCCAATTCATCAAAATCAGAAGCTTTTTCTACATCCATATGATGTACTAAAGTAGATCGATATTGCCCATATAATAAAAGCAGATCTTGGTCCATGGAGTCCCAAGAAGGTAAGAACTCCAACCTATCCGATGCTTCTTCGGCCAAATACAATATACAAGTGGGACCTGCACTATGAGCAAGCTGTGCGAAAAACCGTTTCTTTTTTCCGGTTCCGAAACAACTTGGGCGAAATGGGGTTCTACCGGGAAACCATAGATTTTTGAGTTTTCGCCATTGGTTACTGGTCAAGCCACTGGAATGGAATAAGATAAGAATCTCTGGAGATCTTTCCTCTCCACTTACTCGATACAGGCTTTCTCTCTGTAGAAGACTTCTTCCGAATGGCATAATTGTCCGATCTTCCTCGATCTTCAAAGAAGACTGACTCCTCCTACTCCTCCTCCTTCATCGTCCTTGGTCCTTGTACAACCGATTTCCCGATTGTTGTTCTCTGCTCTTACCTGATTTAGTTCTTCTTCCATTCTTACTAATACTAAGAAGAAGATGCAAAAGGTAACTGCATTTCCCACATAGAAATGCCTTGTAGACTGAAAGGTTCTTCCTTCTCCTTCCCTAACGGAGCACTTTACCTAATTTCCTGGAAAAAAAAAAGCGTCGAGAGCGCGCTCGCCCGCTCTCCTTTCTCTACCCCATTTCTTATTCAATATACGCCTTGTGGGGTGGCCCCGCCTTTGTTTGAAGGCTACATTCGATTCTGAATAGAGAACTATATCAAGAATCGACCAACTAACAGGACACAATCAGACAAAAATTCAGAGAAGGTTTTCCAAAAAACTCCTAAGACTGAAGTCAAACGGAGGTAGCTTCAGCTCAAGAACAAGCACTCAAACGAGGCGGGGGACCCATGTGAAGCAGACCGGCAGCCAGAGATTCCAATAGGCAAGAACGGTCCACACCAGTATGGGCGCACGGTAGTACTCTCCCCGTGAAGTACGCCACCGGTTAGGTCAAACGTAAGATGGCTTTGTGCGAGAGTGGCAAGAATCAGGTCTGATTTCGCCGGGACGCAGCTCCATTGCCTTTCATGCAGAGGAACCTTCGACGAGGGTTCGTACGATGCCCAAAACCTTACAGTCCACAAGAGCGATTTCGAACATCACTATACGATAATTCTTGGAGAATTGGATGTAGGAGGACTATAATGAGGAGGACGACAGACCAATCACGATCCACTAGACAGGAAAGTGGCTAGTGTGGTTCGAATCCACGTCGTGAGAGGGAGAAAAGGAGGCAACCCTATTTGCTTTCTTTGCTTGCCTTTGGCTTGCAGCATAGAGCTGCGGTAGGGGAGCTTGCTAAATGGAGATCTCTTTTTAGTGCTATCGTGATACCTTGGTAGATCTCGTCTTTAGTCCGTCCCAGGTGGCTTTGGAAAGTCTCGTATTTCTTTAGGTAGAATGATTCTATGTAAAACTACTAGAGTCCGGACTTGCTCTCTCCTCCACTCTTCGCTAGAAGCCATCAATGCCAATAGAAGAGAAGATGGAATGACTTATCCTGGCTACCTATTACAACCCTTACTACATGAGGGATCAATCTCAAAGGCCTACTATTCATGCTATAAAGCTAAAGGGCTCACCCTAAACCTTACTAAAGGCAGGAGATGGAATCTATCCTACATGCGCCTAGCTACAGGAACAGAGCTAGCTCGATAGAATTGGCATGATCTACGACCAACCTGAGCTCTATGCCTTTGCCTTTGGGCGCTAAGGCTTTCTTGGCTAACTAACCCGAGCAACCCACCCTGATGAGCGGCTCGGTTAGCATTAAGTGAGAAGGCACTGAAGAAGATCCATGAGACCTCCGATCAAAGAACAGAATTAGTGCTTTAATTTGACTTCTTTCCATCCATCACCGGACTCGGTCCCGCCGATCGGGAAGATCCAAAGAACCCATCCATTTCAAAAGCAGAATAAATAAAAGAAACGAAAGCCAAAGAGAGAATAAAAGCTTACCGAACCGAGGAGATAAGGAATGAGGCTCCGATCGACGGCATTCCAGAGGTAAGACGACGAGATTCCTCTGAGAATCGGGTACAAGAACGTATTGTCGCCGCAGTTAACGGAAGAGTCCCCGAGGCGAGGACGAAGAGAGCAGAGATTACAAAGAGCGCGAAGAGAGAGCGGTTAGCGAAGAAGCAAATTTCCTCCCATCCATCCCCCTGCTCTAGAAGAGAGATGAAAGGAAAGGGAAAAGATAGTGAGACTAATGGTGCTCAGGATGCACCGTGGACTGAGATTTTCACTAAACCGACTCAAAGAACGAATACAAATGACTGAACTGGTCACTTGACTGCTAAACCGAGGATGTTGACTGTGTTGAAAGACTAGGTCATCGCCCATACTTATCTTATTGGTTGGTTTTAACACTACTCTGTCTGCTATCTGTTTTTTCGATCCGCGACGGCCATCTTGTTATAGATAAGCACGGCACCTGAGAGCGAGCAATGTCATAGCATCTAAAGAGAACGCCATACCGCAATAAACGGCACAGCGACTTCCTCAGTTGAGGTCTAAAGACGTAGGCTGGCGGGTCTAACAGTTCATCCACACGAGTACTTCCATAGTTGTACAGAACTTTATTGTATCAACATTGGTCTTTATTACAAGCATCCACCCAGTGGGATAGCGATAGCTTTTCCACCACAAGACGAAAATCTGTATCACCAAAGAGCCGGTCAAGACCGACGGCAGTCTTCTCGACTGAGTTCCAATCGGGCTTGCAAGCTTCCACGAGCATCCAATAAACCATACAATACACAGGTGTATCAGCTTTAATTCTGGAAAACCTAACCATAGGTCTAACGGTAAAGGCTGGACCCCGCGGGGACTATAATAGATGACAACATGACAAAACCCGTGACGGTTCAACAGAGGATTTAGAGAGTGCGGCGCAGAGTGATATCTTCGATAATAAGCGTAAACGCATGGAGACCCTGCAAGAGGGCGAACCTAAAGATGTGATCGCTGCTACTGAAGAAGTAAAAAACAGTGCATTGATCCTCTTAGCCGAGACCGGACTTAGGTTTGAGTCAAAGCGCACAAAGCGTTTGGCGAACTCAGCGCATCCGATAGTCGAACAAAGAGACTTCGGTTCCGAAATTTAGACTCCAAGCATCTCTGCCATAACCTTACGATACAGATCAGCGATCCCTTAATGCCGCTTGCTGTTCCGCTGATAAAATCTCTCTCGGAAAGGTACTCAAAAGTTGTAAGGGATTTCGGTCTCCAGGAAAGATATTAAAAAGTTGGACCGAGTTGAGGTCAACAACTTCTTTGACTTCTTCCCAAGTAAGGCGATCGATTATATTAGAAACTCCTCCCTTTCGGGATCGGGAAAATATTCAGCAACTATAGGAAATTGCTGTATTTCCACTACTGGAGCGGCCGGCTCGGGGGAAGGAGGCAAGGCCGGCAGATTCAAATCTGGCAGCACTGCACACCCCACCTTGGCGATATGAAAACAGTTGATAAGAAAAAAAATGCACCACTCTAACGAAAACCACAAAGAACAGCGTAAAATTGTATAAATATAGGCAGACTTTGGTTGTACGCTTTGACCTTAGCAGGAAGGGAATATAGAAAGTAAAGAAGAAAAGGCATGACCAGAAGAATTGTGTGAAATAAGTGAATTTATCCAGTTGAGGCATTTGAGAAAAAATAAATTCTTCCAGAAAGAGACTCCTTCCTGTACGAGTAAACAATAGATAAGGTTTGCTTGTTGGTTGTTGACCAACTAACAGCATGGGAAAGATGCACAAACGAAACTGGAAACAACGATTTTATCAGGAGAAACAGAAACTACCTAGACCAACCTGCTATAATAATTCCATAAACACCTTTCAATAAGAATGAGATAAAAAAGGCTATCATTAGAGCGAATCTCCCCCCCGATTTCTTCTTCCAAGCCAAAAGAAAGCGTTCACCGACCTACTTACGTAATTTTAAAAAGTATTTTTTTGTGTCAAGCATATAGCATTCGTTTGTTTAGAATGTCCTTTGAAAAGCTTATGAGATGGATGATTTCTGATTCTTTCTTACTAACAGTCAAATTCAAGTGTATCATCTTTCTATAAGATAAATAAAAAGAGCGAGCGAGAGAATGAAGTTGATCGGATCATAGCTTCATTCATTCCTTTAACCGGAAGGTGGTATCAAACTTACGATAGATGCTTTCCCAGGACTATCCTATCTCAATTCGTATTTGACTAGACTAAAGCCTAAGGCCCTTTCTTGTTAGAAGAGATAGATAGAGTAATCTGCCCTAGGTTTCTTGAAGGTTTAATTCTAGAACCAGCTCTACTACCAACAAAGGAAGTTATCCCTCTCTCTTGCTTATAGTATCTCCAGAGGATGGACTTCTTCTTTCCATAAGGCTATTGATATTGAAGGGAAAGCTTTTGTACTTTCCCAATACCAATCTTCTGGTACAAAGAACACCTACCCAATCTTGAAAGTCTAGTCGAATCATGAAAGTGGCATACCTTTTAGGTTACTACCTTTCCCTTCATCTACCCTACAATCTAATCGTACTTATATTATGAAATTGAAATTTCGACTTTTTCTTTTTTGTTTGAATTTCCAAAATGAAGTCGTAATCTTAATATACGATACCGCCAAAGGAAAGCAGTCTAGCAGTCAAGTCAAGAATCACACCGCTACCGCTACTCTATGCTTACCATGCCTAGCTCCACGCTAATGAAGTCACTTGGTCCTTACCAGAGTATAGACTTCGCCTAGGGAGTTGCCTACCCTATCTCTATTCTATCTCTTTCACGTAAACTGAAAGCCAGACATAGAACTCCGTTAACGGGATCAACTACTTCTTTATCTTATCTATGATACCAGCAAATTCAACTGAAACGGATTCCATTTGAGAGCGGCATCCATCCCCGTGGTTATTTCAACAAGAAGGTATTCTATATAGCACCGTCTTCTTCCCTCAAACCTGAAAGGGATTGTGAACAAGAAAGGAAGTTAGGCCTTTTCCCTATGCCCAAACCACCAAGACGAGATAATCTGTATCTGATCCTTCCTGGGAGGAGACAGGGTCCAATCAATTGACAACAAAAGGAGTCACTCGTGGCACACTTACTATTTTCCAACTTCTCTGCATCAATGCACTCACTACCTTCTGGGCGTATTCTCTGTATTCTCTCCCTCACAGCTGAGTCAATAGCTGCAGATTCTGATTGCGATAAGAGCGTATTCTTCCTTTTCTGATTCACTTGTTCGAGGAGCAGGTAAGACCCCCAGTTGTTGAGACTCGTCTGCATCCTATCTGCTCTTGTGCTAATGTTGAAAATCGGATTCTCGCCAAAGACAGACATGCACACCATCCCCACGCGAAAGCACTACCTGCTTACTTGCTCTCATGTAGCGAATAAAGTTAGCACTACCTTCCTTATTCGCTTAACGAGAGCTAACCTCTAAGAGATATTTTTTTAAATAAAGCACGGCAATGCACTTCCTTCCCCGGGACACAAACTGAATGAGTCAAGTCTAAGATCCCTCCTAAATGCAGCCGTGATCAACTATACGATGCCACTTGTTTGTCTAAAACCCATTTTATAATTATAAATAGGCGCGGCTTGGAGCCTTTGATAAGAAGAAAACCCCCTTCAAGCTACCTCTCCTTGAATGCGTAAATTCGATTCTTCCCCCCAAAGCGCAGCCGAATTCCCTGTGTGAAGCATATAGTTTCTGAAGCCCAGTGAGCACTTTCAGACGACTGCCTGAATCAAATAGGATAGGCGGGGGGTCAAGAGACGCATGTACCCAAGCTAGCATCCCTCCGCCTGACGGCCCCTTCCTCGGCCGTAGTGAAGAAGGATTTAGAAGGCTTTTTGTTAAGCTTAAGCATAGTGTTTTTTTCTCTTAAAAGTCTCGAATTCCTCACCTTAGGTCAATCAGCTTAATTCCGAACAGCTGACGAGAGCTCTAATGTCAAACCTGAAAGCGGATGGGAATAAGATGTCAAAAGCATCTGCTTAGGGTCAGATTGGACTTTCTCTTTTGGCCCTGCTTGCCCCGAAAGCCTGATTCGGAGCTCTCTAAATCATTACGAAGTAGGGGTCTAGCTCAGCTCTAAGCCTAGGATAGGACCTTGTCCAGGAACCAACTTCTTTCTATTTTTTTATAATGAGAACGGAGTCTCAGTAAACCGCGCTAAAGCCCACCCTCTAGCCCTAAAGTCAAGGGTTTTCCCAGATTCATCTAATTTTTTTCTCTGTCCTACCTCCCCCTAAAAAAAAAAGGAAAGGATAAGCTTGCATTCTAGAAGCGGTAGCTTCCCGCCTCCTTCATTCCTACTGCCCCCTTCGGTGAGAAGTTCCCTTCCCTTTTCTAAAATGCCAAATAGGTCTGCCTCAGAAAATGTAAAAAATGGACCGCTCTTTCCCTCCCTCTTCTTCCCATTCGGGTTGGGTTTACCCAGAAGTAAAGTAAGAAGGAATGGAACCACTGGAGAGTCGTCTGCAGTTCACACTTGGGCAAAGACGACTTACTTTTGAAGCGGAAAGAGGAAATCGGTTCGTGTTCTTGATGATCTTCACTCCCATTTCTTTGGCCAGAGCACAGTCTCAACAAAGTAATCATTCGATAACCTTCTTATTCTTTATCTTCTTCTTATGTATATTTTGTATTTCTTGAAACCCTTTAACTGCTTTTGATTCATTTTTCTTTATTACCGGCAGCTCGGATATTTTTATTACTATATAAAGTCCACGTCGAACCATTTGTCGACCTCAACGCAGACCTGATCTTCAAGTTCTTGGCGCATTTTCCTAGGTAGCTCTTTGTATGTCTCTTGGTCTGAGGACAACCCTAGCCCGTGTATTGCAATCTTAGGGTCCAATCCCGGCATCTGCTTGTAGTTCCAGGCAATAAAAAGGATTTTCCGTATCAATAGTGCAATGTACTGTTCCATTTTCTCATAAGTGAGTTCCTTGCTGAGGTATGTGAGCTTTTTATTTTTTTCAATGTCCTGTTCTTCTAGCTCAAAAATCGTGGACTTGGTTTGGTAGTACCGTCATCCAACTTTTCTGGTGTAGGCATAACTTCAATGTAGTCTTATGGGATTTCATCGTCCTTCGTGCCTGAAGTAGAGGCTTCATTCGAATTGTCGAGCACATTTGTCATATATATGGTCAGAATCTCTATTCCAGCTTCTAGGTCGATCGTGGAATTTCTTTCTTTGTATATGTAGTTTCCTTCTTGTGCTCGTAGTTGCAAAACCGCTTTTTTGATTGCCTTAACTTAACTCCTTAGCTCTCTCTCTCCGTGTTGAAAGTATAAGGATATAAAAAAAATATATAAATCTCTCCGATCTAGCCATATGGTTCTTAAAGGAATCAAGATGGCAGCTTCCAATTAAGCCGTGCATTTCTCTTATAGGGTCCACCTTATCCCACGCAAATCGTTTACCTGTAACTATTCAAAACTCATTCTTTTTTTCCTTAGTAGTTAGCACTTTGCCTCTTTTACTCTGAACAGAGAAGGAGCTGCTCTAGAATGCCCTCTTTTGAGGTGCAGATGAGGTGGAGGAATCGGTTGTGCACAGTTCCCATTGGGAGGTATAATAAAGAAGAGGACGCAAGCACATTCATTGATGCTCTCGAATCAGCTCTTGTCGCAATTGAATCAGCAGTTGAGTAAATAGAAGCTCTGGCTCTTGCCCTTCTTAGTCTTGCCGCTGCTTAACTATGAGTACGAGTTGGAGCTCCTGGGTTCATGACTGGTGCTACTGCTATTGAATCATCTCTTTGAAGGAAAAATGCCACATCAGTAAGAGAAGTGGGCAAAAAAGCTGCTCTCCTAACCGGTACCGGTGGTGGTGTCATAGAAGTAAGCGCTGTTGTCGGAAGGATTAGAAGAAGGAGGACAACTACTTCTATTGTATTGGCTC